GAACTTTTGATCGATCCGGGTACGTGGGATCCTATGGATGAATACATGGTTTCTCGGGATCCCATTGAATTTGATTCCGAGGGGGAGGAGGAGGAGGAGGAGACTTATAAAGATCGTATTGATTTTTATCAAAGAAAAACAGGATTAACTGAAGCTGTTCAAACAGGCATAGGCCAACTAAACGGCATTCCCGTAGCAATTGGGGTTATGGATTTTCATTTTTTGGGGGGTAGTATGGGATCCGTAGTCGGGGAGAAAATCACCCGTTTGATTGAGCACGCTACCAACAACTTTTTACCTCTTATTATAGTGTGTGCTTCGGGGGGTGCGCGCATGCAAGAAGGAAGTTTGAGCTTGATGCAAATGGCTAAAATATCGTCTGCTTTATATGAGTATCAATTAAATAAAAGGTTATTTTATGTATCAATCCTTACATCTCCTACAACTGGTGGAGTAACAGCCAGTTTTGGTATGTTAGGGGATATTATCATTGTCGAACCCAATGCTTACGTTGCATTTGCGGGTAAAAGAGTCATTGAACAAACATTGAATCAAACAGTACCTGAAGGTTCACAAGAGGCTGAATATTTATTCGAGAAGGGTTTATTTGACTTAATTGTACCACGTCATCTTTTAAAAAGCGTTCTGAGTGAGTTATTTGAGCTCCACGCCCTTTTTCCTTTGAATCAAAATTCAAATCAAGTAGAGCGTTAAGTTCAATTATTTTATTTTGATTTGTAGCAAAGAACAAAGAAAGAAGGAGTGATTTTCTCGAAATCAAAGGAAAAAAGAGAGTTTCTTTGGGAACAGAAGATCTAATTGCAGAAAACAACAAAAGTTGCGGATAACTCTTTTTTTTACCTATCCTATATTCTAATCCTGATTACGAATCAATAAACCTGAAGAGTGAATTCTTCCTTTCGTGAAATTAGAGAAACAAAATTTCTTCTTCTAGGGGTCTAAATTTGATAATTCCAATATTGATAATAGAGTTTTCTAGCTTTCTCTATCGCCCGAAAAACCATTTTAGCTAACCCTGCGATAATCTGTAAGAAACTCTTTATATATCTATTTGAATTATTCAATTTAGAAGAAAAGAACAAAATACAAATAAATGAAGAGAAATAATAAGGTTGATTATCATATAGACTCATGTAGAACTCATGTAGAAAGATGAAAAAGCCCATTTATTTAGTTCTACATTCTTTGCACTTATTCTACCTATTTCGTTTCGATTCCAAATTCTAGAATTCTATTACTATGAATTCTATTACTATATAATCTAAATAAGAATAATCTAAATAAGAAAATTATCTACGAATTCAAATTCTTCATTCTAATTATTTTATTACTTAATTACAAGATATCTTTATTTGATATTTCTATTTATATTATAGAATAGATTTCTAGAAAGAATAACAGATACAAAGAGTAAATCGGGGTACCCTTCTATGATGAACCTTCCCTCTATTTTTGTACCATTAGTAGGCCTAGTATTTCCGGCAATTGCAATGGCTTCTTTATTTCTTCATGTTCAAAACAATAAGATTGTTTAGATTCAACGGGATCCGGATCCAATCTCATCCATTTTTTTTTTCAAAACTTGGACTTATATTGTATCATAACACGGATATCTAGTTAGTGAAATAGAGTCTAACGTGTGATTTCCGCCGAACATAAAGGAAAAGGTTCTTAAGGTTTGTGGAAACGTGATATATGGATATTTGAATTCTAGCAATTTGAAAATAGATCAGGATCGCCGGATGACTTAAAATTTAAAATGAAGTCGGCGGATCTATATGTAATATGTATATCGATACGGATAGTAGAATCGTATTGTATTAGGGGGTTCTTATTTTAGATCTAACCAAGTTGATGAATTACTCCTAAAGGTTCCCATCAAACTAGTGCTAGTTGATGAGAATGACTTCGGAAACAGCAAAGTTCAATTTTTCTGGGGTATTATCTAAATTCCAATAAAATACAATCGGATCAAGTATGAGTTGGCGATCAGAACATATATGGATAGAACTTCTACCAGGGTCTCGAAAAATAAGCAATTTCTGCTGGGCTTTTATCCTTTTTTTAGGTTCATTAGGATTCTTATTAGTTGGAATTTCCAGTTATCTTGGTAGAAATTTGATATCGTTTTTTCCATCTCAGCAAATCATTTTTTTCCCACAAGGGATAGTCATGTCGTTCTACGGAATTGCGGGTCTCTTTATTAGCTCCTATTTATGGTGTACTATTTCTTGGAATGTAGGTAGTGGTTATGATCTATTCGATAGAAGGGAAGGAATAGTGTGTATTTTTCGTTGGGGATTTCCTGGAAGAAATCGTCGCATATTCCTCCGATTCCTTATAAAGGATATTCGGTCTGTTAGAATAGAAGTGAAAGAGGGGATTTATGCTCGTCGTGTCCTTTATATGGACATCCGAGGCCAGAGGGCCATTCCTTTGACTCGTACTGATGAGAATTTGACTCCAGGAGAGATTGAAAAAAAAGCTGCTGAATTGGCCTATTTCTTGCGCGTACCAATTGAAGTATTTTGAAAATAAGGAACTAAAAAATAAAAAACGCAAGACTACTTTGGTTATAACTGAACTTGATGTTTCGTCAGAACAGTCATTTAACCAAAGCAAACGTATATGAAACAAACATAAAACGAAACTCCTTTTGTGGTCTTTTATGCGTACGCAAATTCACACAACTCAATAACTTCAATAACAAATCGAAATAATAGATTCATCTCAGATAGCAAACCCTTTCGTTTTCTTTTTTTAAGTTCAATATTTGTTGGAATTGATACTTTAGATCTAGCATATCTTGTCAATCATTTCTTTTTTGGCAGTTTATTTTTCTCCCTTCTTTTGTATTCTTTAATGATCAACAATTGGATTTCTTACTAAGACTAAGAATGATACCGAGCCAATTTCTGTTTTACCAGTCATTTTTTATCATCACAATATCTTTTCCTCTCAAGTATTCTATTCCTGACTATGGGTCATCAGTGAAATTTTTTCGAAAGATTGGATATTTTGATAGAATTTGATAGAAAAGGAGTTCGTTCGTCTCAAAAAAAGATTCTTAGCCTATTTCTTTCTGTATTCTTTCTAGATTCAAAGACTCACCAAGAAAATAGATTCATACCTTCGATAAAACCCATGAAAAAATGGCAAAAAAGAAAGCATTCACTCCTCTTTTCTATCTTTCATTTATAGTCTTTTTGCCCTGGTGGATTTCTTTCTCATTTAAGAAATGTTTGGAATCTTGGATTACTAATTGGTGGAATACTGGGCAATCCGAAATTTTCTTGAATATCATTCAAGAAAAGAGTATTCTAGAAAAATTCATAGAATTAGAAGAATTCGTCTTCTTGGACGAAATGATCAAAGAATACTCGGAGACACATCCACAAGAGTTTCGTATAGGAATCCATAAAGAAACAATCCAATTCATCAAGATACAAAATGAGGGTCATATCCATACGATTTTGCACTTCTCGACAAATCTCATCTGTTTTGTTATTCTAAGCGGTTATTCTATTTGGGGTAATGAAAACCTTGTTATTCTTAACTCTTGGTCTCGGGAATTCCTATATAACCTAAGCGACACAGTCAAAGTCTTTTCCATTCTTTTATTAACTGATTTATGTATCGGATTCCATTCACCACATGGTTGGGAATTAATGATTGGCTCTATCTATCAAGATTTTGGATTTGGTTATAATGATCAAATTCTATCTGGTCTTGTTTCCACCTTTCCAGTCATTCTCGATACAATTTTGAAATATTGGATTTTCCGTTATTTAAATCGTGTATCTCCGTCACTTGTAGTTATTTATCATTCAATGAATGACTGATAAAGGATCTATTGCACTGATATGAATCTAATCCAATTTGAATGTTTATTACTTTGTAGTTGTAGATAAACAAAGCATTGAAAATCTTACTTATTATATATATATATAGCTTCATCCTATATTTTTTTATTCCAGTAAATAGCAGAATCGTGGATAGGGAACTATACTAGCGACCTACCCCATTTATTTTATTGTATAAATTTTGGAATCAATGATTGGACCATGCAAACTAGAAATACTTTTTCTTGCATAAAGAAACAGATTACTCGATCTATTTCCGTATCGCTCATGATATATATCATAACTCGGACATCCATTGCAAGTGCATATCCCATTTTTGCGCAGCAGGGTTTTGAAAATCCACGAGAAGCAACTGGCCGTATTGTATGTGCCAATTGCCATTTAGCTAATAAGCCCGTGGATATTGAGGTACCACAAGCGGTACTTCCCGATACTGTATTTGAAGCAGTTGTTCGAATCCCTTATGATATGCAACTGAAACAAGTTCTTTCTAATGGTAAAAAAGGGGGTTTGAATGTGGGGGCTGTTCTGATTTTACCGGAGGGTTTTGAATTAGCCCCTCCCGATCGTCTTTCTACCGAGATGAAAGAAAAGATAGGCAATTTGTCTTTTCAGAGCTATCGCCCCACTAAAAAAAATATTCTTGTGGTGGGCCCTGTCCCCGGTAAGAAATATAGTGAAATCACCTTTCCTATTCTTTCCCCGGACCCCGCTACTAAGAAGGATGCTCGCTTCTTAAAATATCCTATATACGTAGGCGGGAACAGGGGAAGAGGTCAGATTTATCCCGACGGGAGCAAGAGTAACAATACAGTTTATAATGCTACAGCAGCAGGTATAGTAAGCAAAATCATACGAAAAGAAAAAGGGGGGTATGAGATAACCATAACAGATGCATCGGATAGTCGTCAAGTGGTTGATATTATCCCTCCAGGACCAGAACTTCTTGTTTCAGAGGGTGAATCTATCAAATTTGATCAACCTTTAACGAGTAATCCTAATGTGGGCGGATTTGGTCAGGGAGACGCAGAAATAGTACTTCAAGATCCATTACGTGTCCAAGGACTTTTGTTCTTTTTGGCGTCTGTTATTTTGGCACAAATCTTTTTGGTTCTG